ACCCTGACAAGGGTTTATGTACAAAGAACGGGCAAACCCCTATGGGTTGTCTCCGAAGACATGGAAAGAGATGTTTTTATGTCAGCAACAGAGGCCCAAGCTTATGGAATTGTTGATCTTGTAGCGGTTGAATGACAATAGCATAGCCTGGATTTCGCATCAATTCGTGATTTTAAATTACCCCTGCCGAGTTTCATATTAATATATTATGACTTTTATTTACTATTCTATTCAATAAAAGGAATTCATAATCATGCGGTTAGGATCGATCTAAACCAGTCCATTATGTATATGATTCAACATGCCAACGATTAAACAACTTATTAGAAATACAAGACAGCCAATTAGAAATGTCACAAAATCCCCCGCGCTTCGGGGATGCCCTCAGCGTCGAGGAACATGTACTAGGGTGTATGTGCGACTCGTTCAGATCATGAACTAGAACAAAGGAAAGAGAGCCATGTTCGAATATCAATGATCAAATAGGATAGAACGGAAAACGAACTACATTTCCTATCTAAAAATAAGAAAATGGAGCATATCCCTTTTATTGTGTATGAAATTTATGGTTTCTATTGGTGTAAATCCACTCACCTCAATTCAAGATGAGAAGCAATTCTCCATTGGTAGCAAATGGTTATCCATTAAGCGGAGGAAATCTTAGTTAATATAGACCCCTCTTGCAAGAACGGACTAACAGGGTCAGCTACCCAGCCAACCTTCATAATTAAATACCGTTACTGTATAGGTAGAGCTCGTTGTGAAAGACCTATTACTGGATAATTCATGGGTAGAGCCGAAGAATGTGAACTATACAAGTTAGCAATAACATTGATTAAATGAAGTAAAGGCTCCGGTGTATAGAGAAGACCTCACCGTTTAAGAAGTAACCATAGAAACGATGGAATCCACTATTTCTTTATCATTGCTATTTTTTTTATTTATTTTTAATACCTAGTCTAGTACAATTTCGTATTTCGAGGCGAAACGCCTATAAAAAAGAAAAAATCGTGGTTGGGAAGGTTATAGTAGCCAAAGCCGTTGGAATTTTTAGTTTATACATTGGAAAAATCCGTTTTGTTATTAATATACTAGGAAAGGGGCAAAAGAATAACTGAAAGAAAGGAAATCTATTAGTTATTCGTGAAAGTTTCATTTATTCAATGACCAGAATTAGACGGGGATATATCGCTCGGAGACGTAGAACAAAAATTCGTTTATTTGCATCAAGCTTTCGGGGGGCTCATTCAAGACTTACTCGAACTATTACTCAACAAAAAATAAGAGCTTTGGTTTCGGCTCATCGGGATAGGGATAAGCAAAAAATCAATTTTCGTCGTTTGTGGATCACTCGAATAAATGCAGCAATTCGTGAAAGGGGGGTATGCTATAGTTATAGTAGATTAATAAACGGTCTGTACAAGAGACAGTTGCTTCTTAATCGTAAAATACTTGCACAAATAGCTATATCAAATAGGAATTGTCTTTATATGATTTCCAATGAGATCATAAAAGAAGTAGGTTGGAAGGAATCCACCGGTTAAACGGAGTTGCCCGGAGAATGAACTCCGGGAAGGTCGAATAAAAATGAATAGAATATGATAAAATATGAGAAAGTAGTCAAAATAAATATGAATCAACAAGTTAAATAAAAAAATTTATTCTTCCCAGATTATTATTTGTTTTCTTACGACACGAGAATTCAATCCGGATTCTTGGATTTTTCCAACAAAATATCAATCCCCGTTTGAGTTCGGATGGGAATTCGAATTCAAGTGAATAAAGAGTAAACCTATCTTTTTCTGGCTCTAAGACTAGGAGTTCTAGTGGTCGACTCGGTTCTTTCAAATTGTTTCTCATTATTAAGAAAAGGTAACAAAGATAAAATACGAGCTTGTTTTATAGCAATAGTAATTAATCGTTGTTGTTTCAAGGTCAATCTATTCACTCGTCTAGATAATATTTTTCCCTGTTCACTAATAAATCGACTAATTAAACTCATGTTTTTATAATCAATTCGATCCCCCGATTGGATCGGGGGCAAACGCCTACGAAAAGATCGCTTGGATTTAAGAAAAGTTCGCTTGGATTTATCCATGGTTTGGTTAGTTTATTTCTTATCCCTAAAATCCTATTTCAGCCGTATCTCTAATTAGAATAAAAAAATAGGATTTGGTTTGTTTATAATTATCTTTAACTATGTTAAATATGTTATATATATAATGTCATTTTTTCCTTTTCCTTGTAAGATAGATAAGGGCGCAGGTGCTCGGTTCGATCTATTTCTTTACCTCCCCGTGAATCGTATGTTTGTAACAATATGGACAGAATTTTCGCAACTCCAATCGATTAGGCGTATTGTGCCGGTTCTTTTGAGTAATATATCTGGAAATGCCCGTTGATGCCTTATTAACATTAACACCGTTTCGAACACAAGCGGTACATTCCAAAAGAACCGGTATTCGCACATCTTTACCCTTGGCCATGAACCTCCTTTGGA